AGAGCAATACCCATTGTATCCTCTTCAAATTCTACTAATTCACCTGCCATGACTTCATCAAGGCCATGAATACGAGCAATGCCATCACCGACTTGAAGTACGGTACCAGTAGTTACAATCTTTACTTCCCTAGTATATTGCTCAATACGCTCCCGGATAATATTACGAATTTCGTCGGCTCGAACGCTTACCATGAATTTTTAATTTTTCTTAATTTTAAAATAAAAAAAAATAAAGAATTCCATGCCTAACAATAAGTAAAGTACTAATCTATTATTTCTTTCATTACCCCAAGCATGCCAATGTTAGCACTGATAGTACGTAAATGTAACTCGTTGTTCAAACAATTATTCAGAGTTCTGAACGCCCCTTGTAAGGCCTGTTGGAAAACGTGTTGTTGGACTTGATTAATCGCCCTTTGTTGTTCAAAAGAAATAGTTGAATTTTTGTAATTTTCTAATTGTTCCAAAGTTGCATAAATTGAATTAATCAAATTCAACTTTTCTCGTTCTATCTCAGAGTATCCATTCACTCGAAACTGATCTGCTTCCATTTCAACTTTCCGTAAATAATACTTGGCTTTTTCCAACGGTTCGATAGCCTCTTCGCGTATTTTGTCTGAATTTCGAATAGTATTCAAAATCCTCTGTTTTCGATTATCTAATAAATCATTTAATAAAAGTGGACTATCTTTTTTTCTATTCATTTCAAAAACTTCCATAATCCCCTCCCGAACCAAACATGAATCTTTCAATTCATTTGGCTCTCATGCTCAATTACTTAATGGAGAATTCCCATATTTTTTGTTATTTTTTATTTATAATGAGCCTATCCCTTCTTATCTGTTCATATTGAAATTTTTAAAAAATATCGAAACTGATCACTACTCCTAGAATATTTTAAAATATTTAAAGGACTCTTCTGAAAAATATGTAATTATCAGCAAAGTTGTTTCTTTTTTTTATTTAAATCCAAAAATACCTATTATTTTATACTTTTATACATAGGTCGTTGATCCAACATAAAACAAATAAGGAGTTGACATACCTCTTAGTTTCCAATTTTATCCAATATTCCAATAATCGGTTAAAGTTGTTTTATCGACATGAGTGTTCTATATCGAACAAAATTCCAACTATTCGTTTTGAAACCATTTATGTATTAACATAATAGTCGAAAAAATACTATTAGGAATAGGAAAGAGTACTATGCCACATCTGCACTTCAAATAGCTTAGCTTTAACCATGTTACTAGTTTCAGCTTATTGTATTAATTGATAGAGAATCGAAGCAAAGTCAATTTACCAATAAATCACGAAATGCTATGGTTCTTCCATACTATACTATTTCTTTCTACTATTTATCAATTTATTCAGAAGTAATTCGCGAGATCATGCACCTTTCTTTTCTAATTATAATGTGCAGCTGGTTAAATACAGCCTATTCTTGAAATAAACAACTCGCACACACTCTCTTTCCAAAAAAAATCAATATACCAAACACTACACTTAGATTTATTGGATTTGTTGCTAAAATATCGGTATTAAATCCGAAACCCCCGGCAAATGGCCAGTGACTTAAATAAACGAACGAATTGCTTATATTTTTCATATGATCTCCTCTTACTAGATAAATAAAAAAAAAAAATCGAAAGAGTTCTTTTTGTATAACCTTCACTTTTTATTTAATATTTCGTTTTTCTGTCTAAATAAAAATGATACTTCTAAAAAAAGTTTCCGTTGGACTAAGAACGGGAGGGACAAAAGTGAGTTCGTATGAAAAGTTTACATCCTCTAAGTTTTTTTTGGATTTGTAGTTTTTTATATTTCTAGTATTAAACAAAAGGATTCGCAAATAAAAGCGCTAATGCTACAACCAATCCATAAATTGTTAAAGCTTCCATAAAAGCCAGACTAAGTAATAAAGTACCTCGTATCTTCCCCTCCGCTTCGGGCTGTCTTGCGATCCCCTCTACAGCTTGGCCCGCAGCGGTACCTTGACCCACTCCGGGTCCAATAGAAGAAAGCCCTACAGCCAATCCGGCAGCAATAACGGAAGCAGCAGAAATCAGTGGATTCATGAAAAATTCCTCGCAAAAAAAAATAGTTAATGATACATACAATGAACCAATTAATTATATTAATATTAATTCTAATTTCATTATTCCATCGCTAAGAAGATTCATCTAGCCAGTTGAAGTAACTAAGAACTTCCGAATTGAAGAAATAAGAAATAGTATTGCATCATCAAAACTACTTCGATATTTCCTTTTTCGTTTCTATCCACGGTGCTTTTTTTGTGAATTCATATGACTTTCGAACCACTCTCTAAATCTTATATATTTTCTTAATTTAATCCTTTTAGTCATTCAATTCACAATTACAGACAAAAAGGAATTCTAATGAAGTACCCATATAAATCAAAATTGACATTAATTTCAGTATTCAGCAGTATTCAGTAGTAGGGTAATTTATATATGAATATGAATATATGAAGAATATATAGTCAAGACTTACTATCACATATACATTACATACATTTTTTCCATAATAGAAACCCACCATTTATATCTTAGATTTAATCGGATTTTCAAAGAATTCGAATTCTTTGAAACATTCACAAGAGTTGATTGGCTTAAGTAAAATTTTTTTTTGATCTCTTTTTATTTTATTTATAAATAAATCTCTAATGATGACCCTCTAGTGATTCGCCTATATAAGCCGCAGCTAAAGTTGCAAAAATAAGAGCTTGAATACCGCTTGTAAATAATCCAAGGAACATAACAGGTATAGGAATCACTAAAGGTACTAAAGAAACAAGAACAACAACTACTAATTCATCAGCTAATATATTGCCAAAAAGTCTAAAACTAAGTGATAGGGGTTTTGTGAAATCTTCTAAAATATTAATAGGTAAAAGGATTAGAGTTGGCCGAATGTATTTACTGAAATAACCCAATCCTTTTTTTGTAAGACCTGCATAGAAATATGCCAATGAGGTGAGTAAAGCTAAAGCAACAGTAGTATTTATATCATTCGTGGGCGCAGCTAACTCTCCGTGAGGTAACTGTATTATTTTCCAAGGTAAAAGAGCCCCCGACCAATTCGAAACAAAAATAAATAGAAACATAGTTCCAATAAAGGGAATCCAAGGACCATATCCTTCTCCAATCTGAGTTTTACTCACGTCTCGAATGAATTCAAGGATATATTCGAAAAAATTCTGATCGGCAGTGGGAATGGTTTGTGGGTTTCGAACAGCTAAAGTGGCTGAACCTAATAAGATAGCAATGACAACCCAAGAAGTAATAAGTACTTGAGCATGGACTTGAAAACCTACTATTTGCCAATAGAAATGTTGGCCTACTTCCACATCGGATATATTGTATAACCCCTTTAGGTTTAGGGTATTGGTTAGGATATTGTTGGAACATAATAGAACATCCATATTGACCTCGGCTAAAAATAAAACCTTAAAAAGAATTATTTTGATTCAACTGCCTCTTTCTTAACTTGACTATATGAATCATATATTCTGGATTTTTTATTTTATCTTTATTTCTTTTTATTTTTGCGATTCAAGATATAGTAATTGATTCTATAAATCTTATGGGGTTCTGAAGTTCTTTATCTTACTATTTTTTTTTTGAATTTTTAATAATTAACTATTTTTATATTTATATATCTATTATTAGTATACTCATATACTCACGGATTTCGTATAAAGCTAAAACGACCTTCACAAATTGCGAATACTAATTTGTTAAGAACTAATCGGATTGAAGCTGTAGTATCATCATTTGACGGAATCGAAATATCCGCGAGATCCGGGTCACAATTTGTATCGATAAAACAAATCGTTGGAATTCCCAAAGTAATACATTCGCGAAGAGCCGTATATTCTTCTTGCTGATCAACGATGATTACAATATCAGGCAACCCCTCCATATATTTAATTCCACCCATATATGTTTGTAAATGAAATAATTGTCTCTTCAACACAGCCGCATCCCTTTTGGGAAGGTGTTCGAATTTCCCCATCTTTTGTTCCGCTCTCAAATTCCTGAACCTATGAAGTCTCATTTCTGTAGTGGACCAATTCGTTAACATCCCACCGAGCCATTTTTTATTAACATAATGACACTGAGCCCGTATTGCAGCCCATGCTACTGAATTAGCTACTTTATTCTTTGTACCAACAATTAAAAATTGTTTTTCTCTACTTGCTGCATCAAAAACCAAATCACAAGCTTTTGATAAAAACCGAGCAGTTATAGTAAGATTTGGAATATGAATACCGTTGCGCTTTCCAGAGATATAAGGTGCCATTCTAGGATTCCATTTTCTTGTACCATGACCAAAATGAACTCCTGACTCCATCATCTCTTCCAAATTGATGTTCCAATACCTTCTTGTCATTTCTCCTCACACTTCCTCGTTTTTTGGTTAAAAAAAAAAAAGAGACGAAGGACTGGAAAAAAGTTGTTCCGACGGAACCTTATCTTCTACCAAAAATGAACTGTTGGTTAATTCGTTTCTATTGGAACTGGCACAATTCGAAGAATTAGAAGGAAAAATATGTTCTTATTTTAAGAATCCTTAAATCCTATAAAATAATTGTTCTGATATATCTTCTAAGAATCGTTTAAAATGGACGAATACAAAAATCTTCTGTGGTAGAACAAAATATCTCCCATTTCCCCCCCGAATAGATTTGTTTTTGAGGGTTCTAAAGGAATGTTGTTATCTTGCCTTGAACGTTGCGCAAATCCTTTAAATCCAGTCCCAGCGGGTATCAGACTCCCCAGAACAACATTTTCTTTCAACCCTTTCAACCAATCGATACGACCCCGGAGAGAAGCTTTTGCTAAAACTCGAGCGGTTTCTTGAAAACTCGCTTCGGATATAAAACTTTGAGTGTTCAAAGCGGTTCTCGTTATTCCCAATAATATAACTTGATAACAAATGGCTTCTTCAAAAGCACGCCCCGTTCGCTTCGCTCGTAACAATCCAATCAACTCTCCAGGTAAAAAAACATTAGACATTCCATCTTCGGATACCAACACTTTTGATGTTATTTGATGTACAATCATCTCTATATGTTTATTATGAATTTGAACCCCCTGAGATCGATAAATTTCTTGGATCTTATGAACCAAAGAAATACGACTTTGTACTCTAGTTAGCTCAGCACCAATCAAGAAACCCCAAGGAATGCCAAGAATTTTTGTTATACGTTCGTTCCAACCCCTAACCCGCCTTTCCAGATTCATTGATATTGAATCAACCGAACGCACTTCTAAGACCTGTTCCACCTTTTGAAGACCCTGTGTTATATCACCAGATTTGGATTTTTCATATATAAATGTAACTAATGTATCTCCTTCGTAAAAGATTTCCCCATAATGGCCATGAACAGTTGCGCCGGGAGTGGCTAAATAAGGCTGAGCTGCTCTTATTACTACAGAACTAATTTGAACAATTAAGACTTGACCGGATTTTTTGTGTGGTACATTTTTTGTTATACATACATTGTCACAAATAAACTGTCCAAGACTCATTATTGTGGATGTCTCCTCACAATAATTATAGTGGAGAAAATACCAATTCAAATGGAATAGATTCCAAATTATGTTACTGCATATACCGATATTATTATTATAAATTATTCCATTTTCATCTATGAAATAAAATTTAAGTACTTCAAAAATCTTTTTTAAATTGTCAAGTTGAAAATAGTTAGTTACCAAGATCTGATTATGAGTTATGAAATAGTAAAACAAATCCAAATTCACAATTGGAAGGGCTGTTCCTACAGGGCCCAACGAATCAATTCTGGAATTCCTTTTAATGGATTTGTTTTTTATATTGTGATATTTTACACCGTTGAATAAACCTGTTCGAGAACAATCAGATGATGACAAAATTATCAAAGGTTGATATTCATTATTTCTATTCAATAATGAAAACATACGAATAGTTCCTTGATTTTGGCTAACCGAGTCTTGAATCTTTCTTGTCTTGTAATAAAAGGGATTGATATTGATGCGATCTGATCTATTATCAAAAATAAATCTTGAACCTGTCGGATCATTTCTTTTTCCGGTATACGAAATAGGAGATTTCACTAAGTCAATTCTTAGAAAATCGCGCATTAAACCCCTTGCTCTTACTTCAACAAGGGAAGTATAAGCCTGTTCTATCGAAAATTCTTTTTTGTCTTGGTTCCAATTCAATACTAAACACGTCCGAAATAATTGAATACTTATGCCATAAAATCCTCCCAAAATGGTGGGTTTACCCACAATAGAATTGACAACTTGAAGTTGAACATTATCCGCTTCCTGTAACACATCTTGCGGGAAGAGTGTTATTAAACTTATACCCCCGGATGTTTCAGATATGACTACAGGTCGAACCAAAACAAAATACTTTTTCTTGGTAAGTGTAATCCGTTGGACATAAACCCAATTTTTCAGGTTTTTTTTGAATTCCTTGGAATTTGTTTTTCCAGGTCTTGGTGATATCAAGATGTCACTGTGGCGGAATATCTTATCGGTTTTTACAATATTGGTTTTTCCAGTAAAAAAGATATCTCCAGAAAAAATTGTTAATTCTATTTTTTTATTTTTTATCTCCACTCGTACCAATCCACATGCACTGCTTCTTATATTTAAAGCGATTCGTGTACCTATTCCAATGATACTACTGTTTCGGACCATTATGGAAGAAGATCGCGGTAAGATATGCACTTCCTCTGGAATGAAAAATAGTTTCTCTTTTTTGTTTTTTCCTTTACTAATTTTTCGATACTCAATCAAATCCTCTTTTTTAACGATTGAATATGACTCTATAGTCTCATATTTATTAATTCCCGAATTATTTCTTTTGTATCTAGGATCATCGAAATATGCAATAATTCTTTTTCTACGGAAAATAACATTTATGGATAATTCAATCACTATACCCGAATGGGACATTAGTTCTTTTTCTCGTTCTGGAATTGATTGAAATGGGATGCAAAATCTGTTTTTACGCCTCTTTGCCAATAGATCAGAATTTTTGGCAAGAATGAATGTATATAGGAAATTATAACGATCCGTGGATATGATTCGATTAAGTTCTGAATAATCAGGAATGCTCTCTTCTTTTTTACCAGAAAAATGAAAACTAAAGAATTTGTGTCTCACTTGATCATTAGTCACTGATAAGTTAGAAAAAAATTTTCGTTCGACAGAACAAGAATAAACTTTCATTTGATCTTGATCCTTGTGTAGCAAAAGGGGGGCTACGATGGATCGGCACGGAACTCCCGATAATATCCATAAATTACTTGTTTTTGGTAAGAGATGAACATTACTATATGTAAATTCAGGTGCATGGTACACATCGGTACTCCAATGCATTTCTCCCTCTAAGTCAGAATAAATATGTTTTCGAACCCTCTCTTTTAAATTCAAAGTGGATATTCCCGAATGAATCTCAGCAATCGCCTGTTCCGATTTTACATATTGATCATTTTGAACTAAAAGAACACTTTTTGGTGGAACCTTCACGTTATGTATAAAATCGGCACTCTCAATAATTACATACAAATCGATATAACATAGAAAAGCAGGGTGTCCGTGACGTGTACGTGTGGGATGAACCAAATACTCATTGAATTTAATTTTTCCATTAGAGGGGGCCCGTACATGTCCTGCAGTCCCCCCTGTGAATACTCCACCGGTATGAAAAGTTCTTAATGTCAGTTGAGTACCCGGTTCTCCAATAGATTGACCCGCAATAATACCTACAGCTTCTCCTAATTCGACGAGGTCGCCATGAGTAGGACTCCGACCATAACATAATCGACAGATCCAAGATGTACCTCTACACGTAAAGGGGGCTCGAATAGATATTGGTTGTCCTCGAAAGGTTCTTAATCGATTGGCAAGTCCAATTCCAATATCGTGATTACGGGCGGCAATACATCGAGAACCCGTATATATATCATCTGCTAATACACGACCAATTAATGTTTGGCTAAAAATTCTTTCCAACAGCATACCTTTTCGAGGACTCACAGAAATACTTTGTATAGTTCCGCAATCCGTTCTACGTACAACAATGTGTTGAACTACTTCAACAAGTCTGCGTGTGAGATATCCAGCATCTGATGTTCGTACAGCAGTATCGACAACTCCTTTTCGAGCTCCGTAGCAAGAAATAATATATTCTGTTAAGGAAAGGCCTTCGCATAAATTGCTTTGAATGGGTAAATCAATCATTTGTCCTTGGGGATCCGACATTAATCCTCTCATACCGACTAATTGATGTACCTGAGATGCATTTCCTCTAGCTCCCGAAAAAGACATTAAATGGACGGGATTAAGGGGATCGGTCATCCTAAAATTGGGATTCATTTCTTGTCGCAAATATTCACTTGTAATAGACCATATCTCAATAGATTGACGTAATTTTTCTACCGCGTGTATACTCCCATCATGGTAGTGTTTTTCCAAAATGAAACTTTGTTTTTCAGCATCTTGGATTAGCCATCCTTTTGTGGGAACTGTTAAAAGATCATCAATTCCTAATGAAATAGATGTAGCAGTGGCTTGCTGAAAACCCAGAGTTTTTACTTGATCCAAGATGTGTGATGTATATGCCATTCCGAAGTGATCCAGTAATCCGTTAATAAGTCGTTTCGTGGCAGTTCCATCTATTATTTTATTGTGAAAGACCAAATTGACCCCTTCTGCCATAAGTACCTCTATATTCTGCTGAGTAGGATTCAACAATGGGTTTAAGTCGGTGATTCAAAAACTTCCTTTTATCGATCGTGATTCACGTGTAAGGGGAGGAACTATGATATATGATACTAGTTGAACCATTGAGACATGAACTTTCATCGGTATCGGTATCTATAGAATTGCTTAGATTAAGTAACATATGATTAGGTACCCTATGAGCAGGCCCGAGAAAATCCTTGTATGGCCTCTTCGATTTCTCTATAAAGAGAAATATGACCAATCGTAGTTCGAATGTATATACAACGAATTTCTTTTTTTACACTTCTTACTTTTAGATAGTGTTCGTAAATTTCATGATAAGTACCCAAGGATTCATAATGAACTTCGATAGGAGCTTCTCTTGAAGCAATAAAGTGTTGATCTAGTCGCCACCGAAGCCATAAAAGACTATCTATATCTATATCTAAATTGCTTAGTTTCGGCCGAGAGGTTACAATTGCATCATAAGAATTAGAAAAAGGGTATTTTTGTGTATATTTAGTATCATGATTATTATCAACTCTTTCATTTTGAGAATTATAGTTTTTAAAATTCCACGGGTTATACCGATTTGCACAAATAGTTCGGCTATTTCTGATCGTTAATAAATAGAGTCCAATAAGCATATCTTGAGTTGGCACAGAAATGGGATCTCCAATAGCTGGAGACAAGAGATTCATATGAGAAAACATAAGGAAACGCGCCTCCGCTTGAGCCTCCAAAGATAAAGGCGCATGAACAGCCATTTGATCTCCATCAAAATCTGCATTGAATCCCTTACAAACTAATGGGTGTAAACAAATAGCGCGTCCTTCCACTAAAATGGGTTGGAATGCCTGTATGCCTAATCTATGAAGAGTAGGTGCTCTATTCAGCAATACAGGATGCCCTTGCATAATTTCCTGAAGTATTTCCCATACAATGGGTTCTTTGTCCCGAATTTTACTCTTCGCAACTCCTATGTTCGAAGCAAGATGTTGTTTAATTAGACCGCGAATTACAAATATCTGGAAAAGCTCTATTGCTATTTCGCGAGGTAATCCACATTGATGTAATGAAAGTGATGGACCTACGATAATAACGGAACGTCCTGAATAATCGACTCGTTTGCCAAGCAAAGTCTCACGAAATCTTCCCTCTTTTCCTTCAATTACACTGGAAAACGACTTATAAATTTTATTATGACCATCTCTCATTGGTTGTCCACGAATTCCATTATCAAGAAGTGTATCCACGGCTTCTTGTATCAATTTCTCCTGACACATTACTAATTCCCCCGGAGTAGACCTACTTGTTATTAATAGGTCATTAAGAGTATTGTTCCGATAGATAACTCTTCTATATAGTTCATTAATATCCGAACTCATTAGTTTACCTCCATCTATTTGAATGATCGGTCTTAGTTCGGGGGGAAGAACTGGTAATAGACACAAAATCATCCATTCTGGTTCGATATTCGTTCGAATAAAATATTTAGCTAATTCCATACGTCTAACCAAAAAATCCTTTCTTCTTCCAACCTTTCGATCTTCCCATTCATTACCTGTGGACCCCTCTTTCCCTAATTCTTTCCATTCAACAAATGAATAATCTATAATAATTCGCAAATCCAGATCGGCTAATTGTTCTCGGATAGCTCTTGCTCCAGTAGAGATTTCGCGATTTCGAAATGTATCGAAGCCTTGGGTAGTAAAAAAAAGGGGGATGCTATATTTCCAAGATTGAATTTCATATTCGAATGAACCTCGTAATCGTAAGAAAGTTGGTTTTTTAATTATAGACCTAGCAAAAGAAAAATTGGGATAGGATACTATAGCCCCCCCTCAAAACCGGACGTGAAAGTTTCCTCTCATCCGGCTCAAGTAGTTATACCAAATATAGAAAGTGATTCTCGCTTTCAAATTAGAAAAAACCTTAAAAATCTACTTCTTACTCAAGTTTCAAGAGAAAACCATTTCGTTAATGAATTTTTCATTGACTTTTTTTACTTAGTTTAGAGTTTCGAACCTATATTTTCTGAATTCTTTATTCAAAAGTACGACATAAATAAAGTGTGAAATTCTTGAGTATTCTACTTCCCTTCGAATCATGAATCCGCTTTAATTAAAGGAGTGTCTTCGAATTCAAAAAGGATTTACTTGTTTATATATCGTTCTATTCGATCTTTTAGGTCCCAATATTTTAATTTTACTTCGACGATTATGCTACGATGTCCTTCAAGCCTATACGCGATAGATAAGCTCTTATAACCATGACAAGTTTGCTTACTCGAACATAAAATAAACATAATTTTTTTTTGTGGAATTAACTACTTCCTTTCTTTGAATTATAATATTAAAAAAAACATAAAGAAGTTTTGTTTTCACGAAGTACAACTGGAAATTCCTATTTATTTGGATTTGTTACGGAATCAACCATAGATCAATCCCCTTTTTTGGAGTATTGAATACTCCAAAATTATGAGCTTTATATTATTTCGCCCCAAAAAGCATGTCAGAATTAGGGCATCCCAAGTGGATTGAGTGGGATGACAGTTTCTCATTTCGAATCTGTAAAATCTGGATTTCGATCAAATCACACATCGCAGTATACTAAACCTTCTAATTCTTTAATAGATTTATCTAAAAGATTCGCAATATAACTAGGAAGACGTTTCAAATACCACACATGAGTTACTGGGCAGGCCAGTTTGATGTAGCCCATTTGATATCGTCGTGTTCTAGAATCCACAAATTCGACTCCACATTTTTGACAAAAATTTTGGTTTTCTTTTTGATCTTCGATTATTCGAAAATTTCCACAAGCACAAATTCCGCTTTTTATAGGCCCAAAGATTCTTTCACAAAATAATCCATCTTTTTCCGGTTTATTAGTTTTATAATGAAAAGTATGTGGTTTTGTCACCTCTCCAACTCTCTCTCCGTTCGATAAGATTTTATTGGCCCAAGCACTTATTTGTTGAGGAGAAACCGAGCCAACTCGGAGTTGTTGATGTTTATAACGATCGATCATAGACGAAAAATGAAAATGCATTCCGATTAAACTTCCTTCCTAATAATCCGGAAGTTCTTTTCAGATACAAGGAAATGATTCAGTTCCAGAGCTAAGGATCGTAGTTCTCGAACGAGTAATCGAAAAGATTCTGGAGCATCCTCAGGATTAGATATTGTTCTTCCAACGATGGTAGTACCAAGTGCCTCCTGACGAGCTCTAATATGATCCGATTTATAAGTAAGCATCTCTTGTAAAATATGAGCAACCCCCAATCCTTCTAGAGCCCAAACCTCCATTTCTCCTACCCGTTGTCCCCCCCGCTTAGCCCTTCCTCTAAGGGGTTGTTGTGTAACAAGTGCGTAATGTCCGCTGGAACGTCCATGTATTTTATCATCAATTTGATGAATTAATTTAAAAATATAAGGATTTCCTATGATAACAGGTTGTTCAAAAGAATCCCCTGTTCTTCCATCAAGTATTCTACTTTTTCCCGGATACTCGGGTTCAAATACCCATGGATTTACCCTTTGCCTACTGGCTTCATATAATTCAGAAAACACAAGTTTTCTTGAAGCATCTTGTTCATATCTCTCATCAAAAGCTCCTATGCGATAATGTCTATCTAGCAGACTTCCTGCTAACCCGAGTGAGCATTCAAATATTTGTCCTACATTCATTCGTGAAGGTACCCCTAACGGGTTGAAGACCATATCAACAGGTCTTCCATCTTGCA